AGCTAAGATGGCCTAATAATGCTCTCAGGACCCCCCCCCCTTCCCCCCCCCGGGGATTGCCGGGGTTATTTGGTTATGCATATCGTGCATACATTTATATTCCCCATATATTAACCTATGGTCCCGGTAATAAACACTATTAACCAACTATCCTACATGCACGGACTAAGCCCATCATATGTAAACGGACATACCCTACTTAGCGGACTACCCTCCCAACGAACCCAGGATGAATGCTCTAAGACCTAACTCTCTAACACCACATAAGCTGCCCTCCGACCAGGACAAGGCCCCATAAGGTGAATGCTTGACGGACATACCTTACCATTATCTAGGCTCCTCCCCATTACTCATGAAGCTGCGTACCAGATGGATTTATTAGTCGTACACCTCACGTGAAATCAGCAATCCTTGCACATAATGTCCGATGTGACTAGCTTCAGGCCCATACGTTCCCCCTAAACCCCTCGCCCTCCTCACATTTTTGCGCCTCTGGTTCCTCGGTCAGGGCCATCAATTGGGTTCACTCACCTCTTCCTTGCCTTTCAAAGTGGCATCTGTGGAATACTTCCACCATCTCAATGCGTAATCGCGGCATCTTCCAGCTTTTTGGCGCCTCTGGTTCCTCTTATTTTTTCCGGGGTTACCTCACAGCTGGCCCTTCCCAGTGACTTCGGGGGTCCCACAATCTAAGCCTGGACACACCTGCGTTATCGTCCTATCCTATATCTCAAGGGTTACTCGATGAGACGGTTGGCGTATATGGGGAATCACCTTGACACTGATGCACTTTGACCACATTCAGTTAATGCTCTCCTCCGCAGCCCTGTATAATGGGGCTATCTAGTGAATGCTCGATGGACATACCTTAAAAACAAAAACCACCCCACACACAACCCCACGGTATATATATATACACACAACATGAATACATAACAATTTGACCTAAATTTATTAGAGAAACTCCAGCACTAAAGACGATTCAAATCTAATGATAATCATTACTTTGACCTAACAAACATTACCCGATTAGCCAGCCACCTGCCCCGTCCACATAGCTTACCACCAAAGCATGGCACTGAAGCTGCCAAGACGGCACACGAGCATGCCTGCGGACAGAGACTTAGTCCTAACCTTACAGTTGGTTTTTGCTAGACATATACATGCAAGTATCCGCGCCCCAGTGTAAATGCCCTCAACAGCCTCCCCCCAGGCCTTAAGGAGCGGGTATCAGGCACACCCAAGCAGTAGCCCAAGACGCCTTGCTAAGCCACGCCCCCACGGGTATTCAGCAGTAGTTAACATTAAGCAATGAGTGCAAACTCGACTTAGTCATAGCAAGCCTCCCCCAAGGGTCGGTAAATCTTGTGCCAGCCACCGCGGTCATACAAGAGACCCAAATCAACTGTCCTATTAAGCGGCGTAAAGAGTGGTAAAATGCCTATCCTACCTAACTAAGATCAAAATGCAGCTAAGCTGTCGCAAGCACAAGATGCACCTAAACACACCATCAAGATGATCTTAGGAACTAGCGATTGATTTGAACCCACGAAAGCCAGGGCCCAAACTGGGATTAGATACCCCACTATGCCTGGCCCTAAATCTTGATACTTACCCTACCAAAGTATCCGCCAGAGAACTACGAGCACAAACGCTTAAAACTCTAAGGACTTGGCGGTGCCCTAAACCCACCTAGAGGAGCCTGTTCTGTAATCGATGATCCACGATCAACCCAACCGCCCCTTGCCAAGCACAGCCTACATACCGCCGTCGCCAGCCCACCTCGAATGAGAGCACAACAGTGGACGCAACAGCACCCCGCTAATAAGACAGGTCAAGGTATAGCCCATGGGACGGAAGAAATGGGCTACATTCCCTATACATAGGGCAGTACGGAAAGAAGTATGAAACTACTTCTAGAAGGAGGATTTAGCAGTAAAGCGGGACAATAAAGCCCGCTTTAAGCCGGCCCTAGGGCACGTACATACCGCCCGTCACCCTCCTCATAGGCCACATCCCCATATAACTAATACCACGTAAATGCCAAAGATGAGGTAAGTCGTAACAAGGTAAGTGTACCGGAAGGTGTACTTAGAATACTCAAGACGTAGCTATAACCCAAAGCACTCAGCTTACACCTGAAAGATATCTGCTAAACCAGGTCGTCTTGAAGCCTTCCTCTAGCTCAACCGCCCGAACAGCGCAAAACTAAACAATCTCACTAATTAGACTTAAACCAAAACATTCTCTAGTCCTAGTATAGGCGATAGAAAAGACACTTAGACGCGATAGAGACCAGTACCGTAAGGGAAAGATGAAATAATAGTGAAAACTAAAGCAAGAGACAGCAAAGACTAACCCTTGTACCTTTTGCATCATGATTTAGCAAGAACAACCAAGCAAAGTGAACTGAAGTTTGCCATCCCGAAACCCAAGCGAGCTACTTGCGAGCAGCTATTAGAGCGAACCCGTCTCTGTTGCAAAAGAGTGGGACGACTTGTCAGTAGAGGTGAAAAGCCAACCGAGCTGGGTGATAGCTGGTTACCTGTGAAATGAATCTAAGTTCTCCCTTAATCCTCCCTACCGGACAACACCCAAAACCACAATGAGATGATTAAGAGTTATTTAATGGAGGTACAGCTCCATTAAAAAAGGACACAACCTCGACTAGTGGATAAATCTAACCGCCAACCTTACTGTGGGCCTTAAAGCAGCCATCAACGAAGAGTGCGTCAAAGCTCCCGACTCAAAAATACCAAAACAAGATGAATCCCTTACCACAAACAGGTCAACCTATGAATATAGGAGAATTAATGCTAAAATAAGTAACTTGGGGCCACACCCACCCCTCTAGCGGCGCAAGCTTACATGAAAACATTATTAACAGACCCAGACATATACAAAAACTCCTACAAGACCCGGTATAGACTAACCCTGTTAACCCGACTCAGGAGCGCCCATAAGAGCGATTAAAATCTGTGAAAGGAACTCGGCAAAACCACAAGGCCCGACTGTTTACCAAAAACATAGCCTTCAGCAAACAAACAAGTATTGAAGGTGATGCCTGCCCAGTGACCTAGGTTAAACGGCCGCGGTATCCTAACCGTGCAAAGGTAGCGCAATCAATTGTCCCATAAATCGAGACTTGTATGAATGGCTAAACGAGGTCTTAACTGTCTCTCACAGATAATCAGTGAAATTGATCTCCCCGTGCAAAAGCGGGGATGTGAACATAAGACGAGAAGACCCTGTGGAACTTAAAAATCAACGGCCACCGCGAATCTAAGACTAAACCCATCGGGACCACAAACATCGCAGAGCATGGCCGACATTTTTCGGTTGGGGCGACCTTGGAGAACAACAGATCCTCCAAAAACAAGACCACACCTCTTTACTTAGAGCCACCCCTCAAAGTGCTAATAGTGACCAGACCCAATATAATTGATTAATGGACCAAGCTACCCCAGGGATAACAGCGCAATCCCCCTCAAGAGCCCCTATCGACAGGGGGGTTTACGACCTCGATGTTGGATCAGGACATCCTAATGGTGCAGCCGCTATTAAGGGTTCGTTTGTTCAACGATTAATAGTCCTACGTGATCTGAGTTCAGACCGGAGCAATCCAGGTCGGTTTCTATCTATGAACTACTCTCCCCAGTACGAAAGGACAGGGAAAGTAAGGCCAATACCACAAGCACGCCTTCCCTCTAAATAGTGAAACCAACTCAACTATGAAGAGGACTCCCCCCCACCACCCCAATCCTAGAAAAGGATCAGCTAGAGTGGCAGAGCCCGGCAAATGCAAAAGGCTTAAGCCCTTTACCCAGAGGTTCAAATCCTCTCCCTAGCTGCACATGCCACAAACAACAATAGTAAGCTACCTCATCATAGCCCTGCTATACATCATCCCAATCTTAATCGCCGTGGCTTTCTTGACTCTGGTGGAACGAAAAATTCTAAGCTACATACAGTCCCGTAAAGGCCCCAACATTGTGGGGCCTTTTGGCCTGCTCCAACCAATTGCAGACGGAATCAAACTATTCATTAAAGAGCCCATTCGACCCTCCACCTCCTCACCACTCCTCTTCATCATAATGCCCATACTGGCCCTCCTCCTAGCCCTTACCGCCTGAGTGCCCCTCCCCCTCCCATTCTCTCTAGTTGACCTAAACCTTGGAGTCCTCTTTATAGTGGCCATGTCAAGCCTGGCCGTCTACTCAATCCTGTGGTCAGGCTGGGCCTCAAACTCAAAATACGCACTAATCGGAGCCCTACGGGCAGTCGCACAAACCATCTCGTATGAAGTGACACTAGCACTCATCCTACTGTCAGTGATCATACTAACCGGAAACTACACACTCAGCACCTTCGCCATCGCACAGGAACCCCTTTACCTCATCTTCTCCTCATGACCCCTGGCAATAATGTGATATGTATCCACCCTAGCAGAAACGAACCGAGCCCCATTTGACCTGACAGAGGGCGAGTCCGAACTGGTCTCAGGGTTTAACGTTGAATATGCCGCAGGACCCTTCGCCCTATTTTTCCTAGCCGAATATGCCAATATCATACTAATAAACACACTTACGGCCATCATCTTCCTAAACCCAAGCGCCCTAGGGCCCCCCACAGAACTATTCCCCATCATTCTAGCCACAAAAGTCCTCCTACTATCCTCCGGCTTCCTATGAGTCCGAGCCTCCTACCCCCGATTCCGATACGACCAGTTAATGCACCTCCTATGAAAAAACTTCTTACCCCTCACTCTAGCTCTATGCCTCTGACACACTAGCCTACCCATCTCCTACGCAGGCCTACCTCCTTCCATAAGGAAATGTGCCTGAACTCAAAGGGTCACTATGATAAAGTGAACATAGAGGTACAACAGCCCTCTCATTTCCTATTGACCTTAGAAAAGTAGGAATTGAACCTACACAGAAGAGATCAAAACTCTCCATACTTCCCTTATATTATTTTCTAGTAGGGTCAGCTAATTAAGCTACCGGGCCCATACCCCGGAAATGATGGTTCAACCCCCTCCTCTACTAATGAACCCCCATGCAACCCCAGTCCTAGTCCTCAGTCTCGCATTAGGCACAACAATCACAATCTCTAGCAACCACTGAGTCCTAGCCTGAACCGGACTAGAAATTAACACACTAGCCATTATCCCCCTAATCTCCAAGTCCCACCACCCACGAGCAGTAGAAGCCGCAACAAAGTACTTCCTGACACAAGCAGCTGCCTCCGCCCTAGTATTATTCTCTAGCATAACCAACGCCTGAGCCACCGGCCAGTGAGATATCACACAACTTAACCACCCGACCTCATGCCTGCTGCTCACAGCAGCAATCGCAATCAAACTAGGCCTAGTCCCATTTCACTTCTGATTCCCAGAAGTCCTACAAGGATCCCCCCTAATAACAGCCCTCCTACTCTCAACCCTCATAAAATTTCCCCCACTGACCCTCCTCCTAATGACATCCAAATCTCTCAACCCAGCCCTACTTACCACAATAGCCCTAGCTTCAGCAGCATTAGGAGGCTGAATAGGACTTAATCAAACACAAACGCGCAAAATCCTAGCCTTCTCATCCATCTCTCACCTGGGCTGAATCGCCATCATTCTAGTCTACAGCCCCAAGCTAGCACTACTCACCTTCTACCTTTACACAATCATAACATCAGCCGTATTCATAGCCCTGAACAAGATCAAAGCTCTCAACATGTCTATAGTTCTAACCTCATGAACAAAAACCCCAGTACTAAACGCCACCCTGATGCTAATACTACTATCCCTAGCAGGCCTCCCCCCGCTAACAGGGTTCATGCCAAAATGACTCATCATCCAAGAACTAACTAAGCAGGAAATAACCCCCGCAGCCATAGCAATTGCCATACTATCCCTACTTAGCCTATTCTTCTACCTGCGCCTTGCATATCACTCAACAATCACCCTCCCACCGAACTCATCTAACCACATGAAACAGTGGTACACTAGCAAACCTCCAAGCACGCCCACCGCAATCCTAGCCTCACTATCAATCCTCCTACTCCCCCTCTCCCCCATAGTCCACGCTATTGTCTAGAAACTTAGGATAACACCCCCTTAAACCGAAGGCCTTCAAAGCCTTAAATAAGAGTTAAACCCTCTTAGTTTCTGCACTAAGGCCAACAGGACACTAACCTGTATCTCCTGGATGCAAACCAGGTGCTTTAATTAAGCTAAAGCCTTTACTAGACAGACGGGCTTCGATCCCGTAAAATTTTAGTTAACAGCTAAACGCCCAAACCTACTGGCCTCTGCCTAAGGCCCCGGCACACTCTCGTGCACATCGATGAGCTTGCAACTCAACATGAACTTCACCACGGAGCCGATAAGAAGAGGAATTGAACCTCTGTAAAAAGGACTACAGCCTAACGCTTTAACACTCAGCCATCTTACCCGTGACTTTCATCAATCGATGACTATTCTCTACCAACCACAAAGACATCGGTACTCTATACCTTATCTTCGGGGCATGGGCCGGAATAATTGGCACAGCACTCAGCCTGCTAATCCGCGCAGAACTGGGCCAGCCAGGGACCCTCCTGGGCGACGACCAAATTTACAACGTGATCGTCACCGCCCACGCCTTCGTAATAATCTTCTTCATAGTAATGCCCATCATAATTGGGGGATTTGGCAACTGATTGGTCCCCCTAATAATCGGTGCCCCCGACATAGCATTCCCACGAATAAACAACATAAGCTTCTGACTCCTCCCACCGTCATTCCTCCTACTACTCGCCTCATCCACCGTGGAAGCTGGCGCTGGCACAGGTTGAACCGTGTACCCACCCCTAGCAGGCAATCTAGCCCACGCCGGAGCCTCAGTAGACCTGGCTATCTTCTCACTTCACCTAGCCGGAGTCTCCTCCATCCTCGGGGCCATTAACTTCATTACCACGGCCATCAACATAAAACCCCCCGCACTCTCACAATACCAAACCCCACTTTTCGTCTGATCGGTCCTAATTACCGCCATCCTACTCCTCCTATCACTCCCCGTCCTCGCCGCCGGCATCACAATACTATTAACCGACCGAAACCTAAACACCACATTCTTTGACCCTGCCGGAGGAGGAGACCCAATCCTGTACCAACACCTATTTTGATTCTTTGGCCACCCAGAAGTCTATATCTTAATTCTCCCAGGATTTGGGATTATCTCCCACGTAGTTACATACTACTCAGGCAAAAAAGAGCCCTTTGGCTACATAGGAATAGTCTGAGCCATGCTATCCATCGGCTTCCTAGGGTTCATCGTCTGAGCCCACCACATGTTCACTGTGGGAATAGACGTAGACACCCGGGCCTACTTCACATCCGCCACCATAATCATCGCTATCCCCACCGGAATTAAAGTCTTTAGCTGACTCGCCACTCTGCACGGAGGGACAATTAAATGGGATCCCCCAATACTCTGAGCTCTAGGGTTTATCTTCCTATTTACCATCGGGGGATTAACAGGGATCGTCCTTGCGAACTCCTCCCTAGACATCGCCCTACATGACACGTACTACGTAGTCGCCCACTTCCACTACGTACTATCCATGGGGGCCGTCTTTGCCATCCTAGCCGGATTCACTCACTGATTCCCCCTTCTCACGGGATTCACCCTGCACCAGACATGAGCAAAAGCCCACTTCGGGGTGATATTTACAGGAGTAAACCTAACATTCTTCCCCCAACACTTCCTAGGCCTAGCAGGAATACCCCGACGATACTCAGACTACCCTGATGCCTACACACTGTGAAACACCGTCTCCTCTATTGGGTCCCTAATCTCAATAGTAGCCGTAATCATACTAATATTCATCATCTGAGAGGCCTTCTCAGCCAAACGGAAAGTCTTACAACCGGAATTAACCGCCACAAACATTGAATGAATCCACGGCTGCCCCCCTCCATACCACACTTTCGAGGAGCCAGCTTTCGTTCAAGTACAAGAAAGGAAGGAATCGAACCTCCATACACTGGTTTCAAGCCAGCTGCATTAGCCACTTATGCTTCTTTCTCATGAGACGTTAGTAAACCAATTACATAGCCTTGTCAAGGCTAAATCACAGGTGAAACCCCTGTACATCTCATGTGGCCAACCACTCCCAACTAGGATTCCAAGACGCCTCATCACCCATTATAGAAGAACTCGTTGAATTCCACGACCACGCTCTGATTGTTGCCTTAGCTATCTGCAGCCTAGTCCTGTACCTCTTAGCCCACATACTAATAGAAAAACTGTCATCCAATGCAGTAGACGCCCAAGAAGTAGAACTAATCTGGACAATCCTACCCGCCATCGTCCTAGTACTCCTTGCCCTCCCATCCCTACAAATCCTATACATAATAGACGAAATCGACGAACCGGACCTCACACTAAAAGCCATCGGCCATCAGTGGTACTGAAGCTACGAATACACAGACTTTAAGGACCTCTCATTCGACTCTTACATAATCCCCACCACAGACCTGCCAAATGGGCACTTCCGACTCCTAGAAGTTGACCACCGCGTAGTTGTGCCCATAGAATCACCAATCCGCGTAATTATTACTGCCGGAGACGTACTCCACTCGTGAGCAGTCCCAACGCTCGGAGTCAAAACAGATGCAATCCCAGGCCGATTGAACCAAACCTCGTTCATTACCACCCGACCTGGAGTTTTCTACGGCCAGTGCTCAGAAATCTGCGGAGCTAATCACAGCTACATGCCTATTGTAGTAGAATCTACCCCACTCCCACATTTTGAAGCCTGATCATCCCTCCTATCATCATCCTAATCATTAAGAAGCTATGCAACAGCACTAGCCTTTTAAGCTAGCTAAAGAGGAATTACTCCCTCCTTAATGGTATGCCTCAACTCAACCCCGCACCATGATTCTCGATTATAGTCATAACTTGACTAACCCTCGCACTCTTAATCCAACCAAAACTACTAACCTTCACCACAACAAACCCCCCATCAAAAAAACCATCACTCACTACTAAACCCACACCATGAGCCTGACCATGAACCTAAGCTTCTTTGACCAATTCTCAAGCCCCTACCTGCTTGGCATCCCCCTAATCCTACTATCCCTGCTCTTCCCAGCCTTATTGTTCCCATCCCCAAGCAACCGATGAATCAACAACCGACTATCTACCATCCAACTATGACTCCTGCACCTAATCACAAAACAACTGATAATCCCGTTAAACAAAAACGGCCACAAATGAGCCCTTATACTAACATCACTAATAACCATACTCCTCACAATCAACCTCCTAGGACTTCTCCCATACACATTCACCCCAACCACCCAACTATCCATAAACATAGCCCTGGCCTTCCCCCTGTGACTTGCTACCCTGCTAACAGGCCTACGAAACAAACCATCAGCCTCCTTAGCCCACTTACTGCCAGAGGGCACCCCAACACCCCTGATCCCCGCACTAATCCTGATCGAGACAACTAGCCTACTGATCCGGCCCTTGGCCCTAGGAGTCCGCCTCACGGCAAACCTCACAGCCGGGCACCTACTTATTCAGCTCATCTCCACAGCCTCCATCGCACTCATGCCCATCCTCCCCGCAGTATCAATCCTAACAATAGCCATCCTACTACTCCTCACCATCCTAGAAGTAGCAGTGGCCATAATCCAGGCCTACGTTTTCGTCCTTCTCCTGAGCCTGTACTTACAAGAAAACATCTAATGGCACACCAAGCACACTCCTACCACATAGTTGACCCCAGCCCCTGACCAATCTTTGGGGCTGCCGCCGCCTTACTCACAACCTCAGGACTAGTCATATGATTTCACTACAACTCATCCATCCTACTAGCTACCGGCCTCTTATCAATGCTCCTGGTAATGCTCCAATGATGGCGAGACATTGTCCGAGAAAGCACCTTCCAAGGCCACCACACGCCTACAGTCCAAAAAGGCCTACGATACGGCATAATCCTCTTCATCACGTCTGAGGCATTCTTCTTCCTGGGGTTCTTCTGAGCATTCTTCCACTCAAGCCTAGTACCAACCCCCGAACTAGGCGGCCAATGACCCCCTACAGGCATCAAACCACTCAATCCCATAGAAGTCCCACTACTAAACACAGCCATCCTCCTAGCTTCAGGCGTAACCGTCACATGAGCCCACCACAGCATTACAGAGGGAAACCGGAAACACGCCATCCACGCCCTAACATTAACAATCCTCCTGGGATTCTACTTCACCGCCCTTCAAGCAATAGAGTACCATGAAGCCCCATTCTCAATTGCCGACAGCGTCTACGGCTCCACCTTCTTTGTTGCCACTGGATTCCACGGACTCCACGTGATCATTGGGTCCACCTTCCTAACCGTCTGCCTCCTCCGACTAATCAAGTTCCACTTCACATCAGACCACCACTTCGGATTTGAAGCCGCAGCCTGATACTGACACTTCGTAGACGTTATCTGACTATTCCTCTACATAACCATCTACTGATGAGGATCTTGCTCTTCTAGTATATTAATTACAATTGACTTCCAATCTCTAAAATCTGGTGCAAACCCAGAGAAGAGCAATGAACATACTCACATTCATATTCTCCCTGTCACTGACCCTAAGTGCCATCCTAACCGCACTAAACTTCTGACTCGCCCAAATAACTCCCGACTCAGAAAAACTCTCACCATACGAATGCGGGTTTGACCCCCTCGGATCTGCACGCCTGCCATTCTCGATCCGATTCTTCCTCAGTAGCCATCCTGTTCCTCCTGTTCGACCTAGAAATCGCCCTCCTACTCCCCCTGCCGTGGGCAATTCAACTACAGTCACCCCTAATGACCCTTGCCTGAACCGCAGCTATTCTATTTCTCCTGACCCTAGGGCTAGCCTACGAATGAGCCCAGGGGGGCCTGGAATGGGCAGAATAACAGAAAGTTAGTCTAGCCAGAAGACAGCTGGTTTCGGCCCAGCAGACTACAGCCAACCCTGTAACTTTCTTATGTCGCCCCTGCACCTGAGCTTCTACTCAGCCTTCATTCTTAGCGGACTAGGGCTGGCCTTCCACCGAACCCACCTAGTATCCGCCCTACTATGCCTTGAAAGCATGATACTCTCAATATTCGTAGGCCTGACAATATGATCTATCGAGAGCCAAACCCCCTCATTCGCCACGGTACCAATCATCATGCTCACCTTCTCAGCATGCGAAGCAGGCACCGGCCTAGCCATCCTAGTAGCCTCCACCCGCACCCACGGCTCCGACCACCTGCACAACCTAAACTTACTACAATGCTAAAAATTATCCTACCAACAATTATACTACTCCCAACAGCCCTACTATCCCCGCCAAAATTTCTATGAACTAATACTACTATGTATAGCCTGCTAATCGCCGCTCTCAGCCTCCAATGGCTAATCCCAACCTACTACCCCTACAAATTCCTGTCCAATTGAACAGGAATCGACCAGATCTCCTCCCCCCTCCTAGTATTATCCTGCTGACTCCTTCCGCTCATAATCATAGCAAGCCAGAACCACCTCCAAGAAGAACCCTTACCACGAAAGCGAACCTTCATTTCAACCCTAATTATAGTCCAACCGTTCATCCTCCTAGCCTTCTCCGCCACAGAACTAGCACTATTTTATATTGCATTCGAGGCCACACTTATTCCAACCCTAATCCTAATCACACGGTGAGGAAGCCAGCCTGAACGCCTCAGCGCCGGCACCTACCTACTATTTTATACACTAGTAAGCTCACTGCCCCTTTTAATTACAATCATACACCTGTACGTAAAGATCGGCACCCTACACCTGCCAACCCTAGAGCTAACCCACCCAACCCTATCCACCTCATGAACAAGTATTCTATCAGGACTAGCGCTGCTCATAGCATTCATAGTAAAAGCCCCCCTATATGGCCTACATCTTTGACTGCCAAAAGCCCACGTAGAAGCCCCCATCGCAGGCTCAATACTCCTCGCCGCTCTCCTACTAAAACTAGGGGGCTACGGGATCATACGAGTCACCCTACTAATAGGGCCGCTATCCAACCTCCTCCACTACCCCTTCCTAACCCTGGCCCTGTGAGGTGCCCTAATAACCAGCTCAATCTGCCTCCGACAGACAGACCTAAAATCACTAATCGCCTACTCATCCGTCAGCCACATAGGGCTAGTCATCGCCGCAGGAATAATCCAAACTCACTGATCATTTTCGGGAGCAATAATCCTAATAATCTCCCACGGACTAACCTCCTCCATACTATTCTGCCTGGCCAACACAAACTACGAACGCACACACAGCCGGATCCTCCTACTCACACGAGGCCTCCAACCCCTACTACCCCTCATAGCTACCTGATGACTATTGGCCAACTTAACAAACATGGCCCTTCCCCCAACAACAAACCTTATGGCGGAACTAACCATCATAATCACCTTATTTAACTGATCCGCCCTCACAATCATCCTAACGGGAATTGCCACCCTACTAACCGCATCATACACCCTATTCATGCTACTAATCACCCAACGAGGCTCAATTCCCTCCCACATCACATCTATCCAAAACTCAACTACACGAGAGCACCTGCTCATAACACTCCACATTATCCCCATGTTCCTCTTGATCCTCAAGCCCGAACTAATCTCTGGAGCCCCCTTATGCAAGCATAGTTTAAACCAAACATTAGGCTGTGATCCTAAAAATAGAAGTTCGAACCTTCTTGCCTGCCGAGGGGAGGTTAAACCAACAAGAACTGCTAATTCTTGCATCTGGGCTTTAAACCCCAGCCCCCTTACTTTTAAAGGATAACAGTAATCCACTGGTCTTAGGAGCCATCTATCTTGGTGCAACTCCAAGTAAAAGTAGTGAATACGACCCTACTCATTAACTCCCTCACACTCCTCACACTAACCATCCTCCTAACTCCAATCATCCTCCCGCTTCTCTTTAAGAACTTTAAAAACACCCCCCTCACTATTACTCGCACCGTAAAAGCTGCATTTCTAACAAGCCTGGCCCCAACAACCGCATTTATCTACTCGGGACTAGAGTCCATTACCTGCCACTGAGAGTGAAAATTTATTATAAACTTCAAAATTCCTCTAAGCCTGAAAATAGACCAGTATTCAATAACATTCCTCCCCATTGCCCTATTTGTGACATGATCCATCCTACAATTCGCCATATGGTACATGGCCTCCGAACCGTATGTAACAAAATTTTTCACCTACCTGCTGACATTCCTAATTGCTATGCTACTACTAACAACCGCAAACAACATGTTCCTCCTATTCATCGGCTGGGAGGGCGTAGGAATCATATCCTTCCTCCTTATCGGCTGATGGCAAGGCCGAGCAGAAGCTAACACCGCCGCCCTACAGGCCGTAATCTACAACCGGATTGGAGACATCGGCCTGATCCTGAGCATAGCGTGACTAGCATCAACCTTCAACACCTGAGAGATTCAACAAGCCGTACATCCCCACCAAACCCCCATCCTCCCCCTCCTAGGACTAATCCTCGCAGCCGCAGGAAAATCCGCGCAATTTGGGCTACATCCATGACTACCCGCAGCCATGGAAGGCCCCACCCCCGTGTCAGCCCTATTACACTCCAGCACCATAGTAGTAGCCGGAATCTTCCTACTCATCCGTATACACCCACTACTAGCCTCCAACCAAACAGCCCTAACTGCATGCCTATGCCTAGGCGCCCTATCGACCCTATTCGCCGCCACATGCGCCCTAACCCAAAACGACATTAAAAAAATCATCGCCTTCTCAACATCCAGCCAACTCGGGCTAATAATAGTCGCCATCGGGCTAAACCTCCCCCAACTGGCATTCCTGCACATCTCAACCCACGCCTTCTTTAAAGCCATACTATTCCTATGCTCCGGGTCCATTATCCACAGCCTAAATGGGGAGCAGGACATCCGAAAAATAGGCGGCCTGCAAAAAATACTCCCAGTCACTACCTCCTGCTTAACCATCGGCAACCTGGCACTCATAGGAACCCCATTTTTAGCCGGGTTCTACTCGAAAGACCTCATCATCGAAAGCCTAAATACATCCTACTTAAACACTTGAGCCTTATCATTAACCCTTCTAGCCACAGCATTCACTGCAACCTACAGCATCCGCATAACCCTCCTAGTCCAAGCCGGGCAAACCCGTATCCCCCCAATTACACCAATAAACGAAAACAATCCACTAATCACTGCCCCCCTAACTCGCCTTGCCCTGGGCAGCATTATGGCAGGAATGCTAATCACCTCCTTCATCACACCAGCGAAAACACCCCCAATAACCATACCCCTAATTACCAAAACCGCTGCTATCCTAGTAACAATCCTGGGTATTATCCTAGCCCTAGAACTCTCGAACATAACACACACCCTCACCCACCCCAAACCAAACCACCTCGTAAACTTCTCCTCCCTACTGGGCTACTTCAACCCTCTAGTCCACCGATTCTGCTCCAAGACCCTGCTAGAAAAAGGGCAAAACATCGCCCTACACCTAATCGACCTCTCCTGGCTCAAAAAAATAGGGCCAGAAGGCCTCGCCGAGCTACAGGTGGCCGCAAGCAAAGCCGCAACCCTAGCGCACACCGGACTCATCAAAACCTACTTGGGATCCTTCGCCCTATCTATCCTAGTAATAATCCTAACCACACAGACCTTCTAATGGCCCCAAACATCCGCAAATCCCACCCTCTGCTAAAAATAATTAACAACTCCCTAATTGATCTCCCCGCCCCTTCTAATATCTCCGCTTGATGAAACTTTGGGTCTCTGCTCGCCATCTGCCTGGCCACACAAATCCTAACAGGCCTTCTGCTGGCTATGCACTACACCGCAGACACATCCCTTGCCTTCTCCTCAGTAGCCAACACGTGCCGAAATGTCCAATACGGCTGACTCATCCGCAACCTCCACGCCAATGGCGCCTCATTCTTCTTCATTTGCATCTACCTACATATCGGACGAGGCTTCTACTACGGCTCCTACCTGTATAAAGAAACCTGAAATACAGGAGTAATCCTCCTGCTCACTCTCATAGCAACCGCTTTTGTAGGCTATGTCCTGCCATGAGGACAAATATCATTCTGAGGAGCCACCGTAATTACCAACCTGTTTTCAGCCCTTCCGTACATTGGACAAACCCTGGTAGAATGGGCCTGAGGGGGATTCTCAGTGGACAACCCAACCCTGACCCGATTCTTCGCCATTCACTTCCTCCTGCCCTTTTTAATCGCAGGGATCACCCTAGTTCACCTAACCTTCCTGCACGAATCAGGCTCAAACAACCCCCTGGGTATTGTATCAGACTGTGACAAAATCCCATTCCACCCATACTTCTCCTTCAAAGACATCCTAGGATTTATCCTCATACTTACCCCCCTCATAGCACTGGCCCTATTTTCACCAAACCTCTTAGGAGACCCAGAAAACTTCACCCCCGCAAACCCACTAGTAACCCCACCACACATCAAACCAGAGTGATACTTCCTATTTGCCTACGCCATCCTACGATCGATCCCAAACAAACTGGGAGGCGTCCTAGCTCTAGCCGCCTCCGTACTGATCCTGTTCCTAATCCCCTTCCTTCACAAGTCAAAACAACGAACAATGACATTTCGGCCGCTCTCCCAGCTCCTATTCTGAACATTAGTGGCCAACCTCCTCGTCCTAACATGAGTGGGAAGCCAACCCGTCGAACACCCATTCATCATCATCGGGCAACTAGCATCAATTACCTACTTCACCATCCTCCTATTCCTCTTCCCCGCTGTAAGCGCCCTAGAGAACAAAATGCTTAACTGCTAAATACTCTAATAGTTTATGCAAAACATTGGTCTTGTAAACCAAAGACTGAAGACTAACCGCTTCTTAGAGTATCCCGGGCCTCAGAAAAAAAGGACTTAAACCTTTATCTCCAGCTCCCAAAGCTGGTATTTTACACTAAACTATTCTCTGACCCTGACCCCTAAACTGCCCGAATAGCCCCCCGAGACAACCCCCGCACAAGCTCCAACACAACAAATAAAGTCAACAACAGCCCTCAACCTGCAACCAAGAACATCCCAACCCCCCGCGAATAGAGCATAGCCACCCCACTAAAATCCAGCCGTACAGTAAACATCCCAACACTATCAACAGTCACAACCCCAAGCCCCCAAGACCCAACAAACCCCCCCAACACTAACCCCCCTAAAACCACTGCCACAAGTGCTGCCGCATGCCCTACTACACGTCAATCCCCCCAAGCTTCAGGAAAAGGCTCCGCGGCCAGGGCCACGGAATAGACAAACACCACTAACATACCCCCCAAATACACCATAAACAGCACCAGGGCTACAAATGAAACCCCAAGACTCAACAACCATCCACACCCGGCCACAGATGCTAGAACCAAGCCAACTACCCCATAATACGGCGAAGGGTTCGACGCTACACCTAAAACTCCCACAACAAAGCAGACCCCTAGAAAAAATACAAAGTAAGTCATCATTCCTGCTCGGCCACTACCCGAGACCTACGGCTCGAAAAGCCGTTATTGTCATTTTCAACTACAGGAAC